TTTTATTTTTCCTTAGTTTAGCCAATCTATCATGAAAAGTAAAAATGGGTAAAGTAATTTTGTGTTGATTGTTGGTCAAATGGAAATTTTCTTCTTCCGCATGTAAAAAAGGAATAAATAAATCAATCAAATTCCGAGAGGCTTCATGAAGTGCTTCTTTAGGAGTTAAACTTCCATTTGTCCATATTTCGAGAAAAAGTATTTCTTGTTTTTCATTCCCATTGACATAAGAATGAATGCTATGATTTGCATTTCGAACAGGCATGAATACAGCGTCTATAGAATAACTTCCGTCTTGAAAGTTATTTGGGGTTTGTATACGATATCCTCGATTTCTCTCTATTTTTAATTCAATACAAAAATTGATTGGTTCCGTTAGTTTAGCTATATACTGCGTATTATCAATGATTTCCACAGAAGGTGGTAAGATGATATCTTGAGCCGTTACATGTCCAGGACCCTTGACATAAATATACGCGCCACCACTTCCATAGAGATTACTTCGCAATACAATTTCTTTTAAATTCATTAAAATTTCATGGACTGATTCTTGAAGACCTATTAGGGTAGAGTATTCATGTGGTATTTTTTCAGATTTTGCACGTGTGATACATGTTCCTTCTATTTCGCCAAGCAAAGCTTTTCGCATCGCAATACCTATTGTATCTGCTTGACCTTTCATAAGTGGAGACAGAATAAAGCGTCCGTAATAAAGACGTTTACTGTCTGCTCTTGATTCAAGACATTTCCACTTTAGTGTCCGAGTAGATACTCTTATTTTCTCTCGAACCATAGTAATATTATTTGATCCAATTTTTGAATTGTTTATTTCTCTTGAAATCTAGTTAATGGTTATTTTTACACACGTCTTTTTTTAGGGGGCCTACAGCCATTATGGGGCATAGGAGTTACATCACATATATAACTTAATAGTATACCACTTCGACGAATAGCTCTTAATGCTGCATCTCGTCCGAGACCGGGGCCTTTTATCATGACTTCTGCTCGTTGCATACCTTGATCCACTACTGTCCGAATAGCAGTTCCTGCTGCGGTTTGAGCCGCAAATGGCGTCCCCCTTCTTGTACCTTTGAATCCACAAGTACCGGCGGAGGACCAAGAAATTACTCGACCCCGTACATCCGTAACAGTCACAATTGTATTGTTGAAACTTGCTTGAACATGAATAACTCCCTTTGGTATTTTATGCGTACTTTTACGTAAACCAATACGTCCATTCCTACGTAAACCACTTCTTGGTATGGGTTTTGCCATATTTTATCATCTCATAAATATAAATCAGAGATATATGGATATATCCATTTCATGTTAAAACAGATCTTTTTTTTTAGTTTTTTTAGAAAGATTATCCTTGTCTTTGTTTATGTCTCGGGTTGGAACAAATTACTATAATTCGTTTCCGCCTACGGATCAGTCGACATTTTTCACAAATTTTACGAATGGAGGCTCTTATTTTCATATTTGTCTGTCATTCCTTACTTTAATTGCGAATCTACCTATTTGAAGAAAATAAGTTTCTTGAAATTTTGAATTTAGAAGTGTATCCTTACAAAACAAAAACAAAAGAATATTGAAATTGAAAACCAAAAAAATTATTTGCATCTTTGTTTTGTAGTTTATAAAACTATACGTTCTATGGTTGAATCATAAAAATTGACTTTCATTTTAACACTATTCCACGCTAGTATCTGTATAGTACTATGTTGAATCGGTCCTCAAAAAAATCTATAATTCTATCTCCATTCTCGAAACGACAATGAACCCGGAACATATTAGGGGTTCTGTAATTAAACCTTCATCACTTTATTTTTGTTCTTTCATTTTTGCTGAAAACCCTTGAAGTATCAACTAATGAAGCAAGACTTATATTATATTAGAAATCCTCTCTTTTTTGTAAAAAAAAAAAAGAGATAGGGAAGTTTTGTATATAATTCGCATATTATAAAGATTACCATATATAACACAAAATTTCTCCGCCCATTTTTTCTAGTCGAGCCTCTCGGTCTGTCATTATACCCCTAGAAGTGGAAAGAATTACAACCCCCATCCCTCCTAAAATTCTAGGAATTTTTTGATAGTTAGAATAGATTCGTAGACCAGGTCTACTGATCTGTTTTAAATTTAAAAAACTTTTAAATGGTCCTTTCCTATTCCTTTTATGTCGTAGGGTTAAAACCAAAAAATTTTGGTTGTTTTTTAACTGTTTCCTTACGTTTTCAATAAAACCTTCTCGTAAAAGTATTTTCACAATGTTTTCAGTGATGTTAGTAGATGGTATTCGAACCGTTTCTTTTCTAGTCATGTCAGCATTGCGTATAGAGGTTATTAGGTTAGCAATAGTATCCTTACCCATGATAAACCAAAATAAGTGTTTCTTTCGAATTTGAATATAATTAACATGCTCTTTATTTATTCAAATATTTTTAAATTTTGAAAAGTATATACGTGAGATACAATCTATTAATTAATTTCATTCAAATATTCTAACTATATCTTGGTCTCATCTTATAAAACTTCAGGTGCTAATGAAATAATTTTAGTGAAATTTAACTGTCTCAATTCGCGGGGGATCGCACCAAAAATGCGGGTTCCTTTTGGATTTCCCTCTTGATCAATAACAACCGCAGCATTGTCATCATAGCGTATTATCATACCGTTTTCACGTTTGAGTTCTTTACAAGTACGTACAATTACAGCTCTAATCACTTCTGATCTTTCTAGAGGTGTATTTGGGACTGCTTCTTTGATTACAGCAATAATAACGTCACCAATATGAGCATATCGTCGATTACTAGCTCCTATGATTCGAATACACATCAATTTTCGGGCCCCGCTGTTATCCGCTACATTCAAATGGCTTTGAGGTTGAATCATATTATTTTTGTGAATCTGTTCTTTCAATTCAAAGGGCTAAAAAAAAAAACAAAAAGAAATATTGTTTGTTCAAACCAAACAAAAAATAAATTTGAAATGGCAATTTTTTTTTTGCATACCAAAGACCGCTTTCCTTTGATTCTACATTCCTATCCCGAAATAATGAATTGGGTTCGTATAGGCAGTTTTGACGCCGCTATTGAAATAGCCTTTCTGGCTATATTTTCTGCTACTCCGCCCATTTCATAAAGTATTCTACCCGGTTTAACGACAGTTACCCAATATTCAGGAGATCCTTTCCCCGAACCCATACGTGTTTCCGTGGGTCTTACTGTAACTGGTTTGTCTGGAAATATACGTACCCATATTTTTCCGCCACGTCGTGCATTTCGTGTCATTGCTCGTCGTCCCGCTTCTATTTGTCTAGATGTGATCCAAGCGGGTTCAAGTGCCTGAAGAGCATATCTACCGAAACAAATATGATTACCTCGATACGAAATTCCTTTCATTCTTCCTCTATGGTGTTTACGAAATCTAGTTTTTTTGGGGTTATAGTGGATGGTTGTTTTTTCTCAATTCCATCTCTACTACAGAACCGGACGTGAGAGTTTCTTCTCATCCAGCTCCTCACGAATGAAATGATTCCAAAAGAATAGACTATACATATATAGTGTCAATAATAGACTGAATTAGGGTATTCTTTGAGATTTCATCTAATCTATTATCCATTTTTCTCTCTTCTTTTGAGATAGAACTAAATATGTATTCTATTTATACATGATTTAGAAAATTTGATTTTGGTTTCTCTTTTCTTTTATTATCTATTATTTTTTGGGGGGTCTTTAATCGACCAAAATATAGAAATTCAAGCGAATAAAAAAAAGTTCGCGGGCGAATATTTACTCTTTTTATATGTATTTACGTTCTAAGCTTAGCCCATGAAATGACCTTTCCGAATTAATGGATTGGTCTTGGGTGGATTCCGCCATCCTACCCAATGAATCATTAATATTTATTTTCAACAGAATATTATGTATTCTTGGGTTCCCTCGTCCCCATCATTTCTTGATTAATGGTTAGGTCTTAATTCTACAATGGAGCCCCTAATGAATGAAATTTGTTGTTGAGTCAATCTTCTCAGTCTTTATTGACTCAGGGCTCTTGGCTTTTTTATTCTATTAACAGATTAATCTAATTCTGAATCAAGCAGTATTGCTGTTTTCTTACACTACCTTTTATGAGATGACTCATAGACCTTACATATTCCATATTGGAATCTTATATCATTGATATTTTTTTTCTCTCTTTCTTTCACCCTTCCATTTATCCGTATACTTTTAATGCTTCACAACTGATAATTAGATTGGTGTTTTTGTTTATGCAAAAAAAATTTAAGTTGCTACAATGATATGACATGACCAATATAACATATCTTGACTGCTTTCTTTTTTCGATCCAGATAATGTGAAACGATGAGTTGGTTATTTTTTTTTTTCAATTATTAGTTCATATTATGTTATGGTCAGGTCCATTTTTATCCTAACAGAAAAACCAACGAGTCACACACTAAGCATAGCAATTATTTCAAATAATTAATTGAATTTTTATTCAAGCCTGTAGAATTTTTCATTTACTATTCAAAAAAAAAAAGAATGAATTTTTGTTTGTTCTATGATTGAATAAAATAGAAAGACAAATTGAGGAAAGGTTTATTATTCCTCGTCTACAAATATCCAAATTTTAATCCCTAATATCCCATAGATAGTTGCAACTGTATAGGAACAATAATCAATTTTAGCTCGAATGGTTTGTAGAGGAACCCTACCTTCTCTGATCCATTCAACACGTGCAATTTCTTTTCCGTCTATACGCCCGGCAATTTGTACTTGAATTCCCTTTATATCTGCCTGTTCAGTTAATTCAATAGCTTTTTTCATTGCTTTTCGAAATGAAACTCTATTCTTTAGCTGCCCGGCTATAAATTCTGCAAGAATAGTAGGGTTTCCGTAAGGATTTTCAAGTCTTGTAATAGCAATGTTTAGTTTTCGGTTGACAAAATTTAACTCTTTTTGTACATTCATTTGTAATTCTTCGATTCTTCGAGACCCACTTTCTATTAATAACTTTGGGAAGCCCATATAGATTATTACTTGAATGAGATCAATTCTTTTTTGAATCTCGATACGTGCAATTCCCTCAACACCGGAGAATATTCTTCTATTTTTTTTTACATAATTTTTGATACAATCTCGTATTTTTTGATCTTCTTGTAGACCTTCAGAATATTTTTTTGGTTGTGCAAACCAAATAGAACGATGTCCTTGGGTTGCACCAAGTCTAAAACCGAGTGGATTTATTTTTTGTCCCATACTCCCCCATTATTATCCATATTATAACATGTGATATCCGCGTATTTATTTATACATTTAGGTTTTTTTAAGCATAATATGGAGTATTCGGATCTTTTACACTCTTCTTCATTTAAAGATATATCTTTCAATCCAATAGTTATATAACAAGTGGGTCTTTTTATCGGATAACTTCGGCCTCGAGCTCGAGGTTTTAATTTTTTCATAGTAATACTTTTGTTGACCTCAGCTTTACTAATGACTAAATTGGTTTCGTTGAGACCCCTATTGTGACTAGCATTTGCTGCTACAGAATAAACCAATTTGAAAATGGGATAACATGCTCGATAAGGCATGAGTTCTAGTATCATAAGTGTTTCTTCGTAAGAACGTCCACGAATCTGATCAATTACCCTTCGTGCTTTGTGAGTGGACATACATATATGTTGACCTAAAGCGTATACTTCTGTATATCCATTCTTTTTTGTCTTCTTTATCATAAGGTTCACCTCTCACTAATGAATCATAAGTATCTTTATTTTATCTCTATTCATTTTATTTTCTGATTTTACTAATTTAAATTATTAACGACGAGATTTATTATCATTTTTCGCATGCCCCCGGAAATTTATAGTTGGCACAAATTCTCCCAACTTATGCCCTACCATATGATCTGTTATATAAATAGGCAAATGTTCCTTTCCATTATGAATAGCAAGAGTATGACCAATCATTGTGGGTATAATGGTAGATGCTCGTGACCAAGTTATTATTATTTCTTTTTCTTCCTTTGTATTAAGCTTATTTATTTTTTTTAATAAATAATTTGCTACAAAAGGATTTTTTTTTAATGAACGTGTCACAGTTAATTTCACTCCTATTTTTTTTTCTTATTTGCACATCTTTTGTTCATAAAAAAAAAGATGTGCACGAATTCCGGAAATTGCTTATTCAATTCAATGATGCATTCCATTAATTGAATTGTAAATTCAATTGTAAAATTTATCTTATTATGATTTATAGTAATTCTAGATTCATTTTATTCGATATTAATTCAATTATCTTATTTTATAAAATAATATAGAGTACTTTATATAATAATAATTTATTATATTCAAAAATAGAATGAAAATATTCGAATTTGAAATGAATCAATTCAAAAATATTTGTCTATTATGAATTTCGAAATATAGTAATCAAAAAATAATAAATCTATAAAATTACGATATCATTTTAATAAAAAAAAATAGAAGATAAAATATATAAGATAAGCGGGTAGCGGGAATCGAACCCGCATCGTTAGCTTGGAAGGCTAGGGGTTATAGTCGACGTTGATTCATCATTTTGAACGTCTCTAATTCAAAACCGAACGTGAAACTTTGATTTCATTCGGCTCCTTTATGGAAGATGGAAAAAAAAGATGTAAACGAAAAAAAAAACAAATTCTACCCATAACATCTATGTCAGCCTTTCTGTCTGAATGCATTCAAAAGGACCTGCTTTATAGATGATCCCTATAGAAGAAAAGAGGATTCTAACAATCTTTTCTAGTTACTTCGTTCCCTATTTCTATTTGAAATAATCCTTAGGAAAAGTCTTTTTTGTTTCCAACGAGCTAAAACAATATAATCTGTCGATGTCTCTAGTAAACCAAAGACATTGTTTAATAGCTATTTTGTTTTGCTTCAATCTCCCTTATATAAATATCAAATTGAAGATTTAGTTACGATTAGAAATAGACCGTTCTTTCTACCTTTATCCATGGATTCCTTACTCGTTCAATTGGAAGTATGGATCCAATTCAAAAATAAATTATGTTTCGTAATTTCATGATCCAATTTTTTCAATTTATAACGGACTCTTGGATACAAATCACGAGAATTTCTATTTTTCCTCGAATTTTTCATCGATAGGAAAAGGATTAAATCCTTTTAAGAAATAAAGTTTTTGATCGAAATATAAATCAAACGAAAGACCCTTTAACTATTAAAGGGTTAATAGAACGAATCACCCTTTTACCACTAAACTATACCCGCTACAATGCTATTATTGCATATAAATCGACCTTTTGTCGAACACAAAAATAGGTCCTAGTAATAAAAAAATAGGATCAGAAAAAAAATCATGAAAATGAGAGCGTTGACATATTTTTATCAGGAAGACTAATGAGATTAGTAAACGAGGACTCATTTAACTAATTAAATGATAAGTTTTTTTTTATTCCAGTAAAAAAAAGTAAATAAATAAAGAAAGAATAATAAGAAATGGCACTTTGATTCTATATCATTTGATTCTGTATCATAGGAATCGAAATAATCCTTCTTATGATATGATTGTTGTTTCGATTTTTGTTATTTTATTTCAAAAGAATTTTGAGTTTTCAAATAAAATAAATCATTTTTTCTACGATTCATTGGAACAAAAAAAAAAGCCCGGCTAGGTACTGACCAGGCCAGGCCGTGGAAATAAAAAGGGACTTTTCGGACGAAATAAACAAGGTACTTTTATTGATTTTATTTATTATTTAATATATATATATTTTCATTTTATTTTTGATTTTCTGAATTTATTCAAAATTTTTTTTATTAACATTTAATAGATTGGTATTTATATATTCAAATATTGGATTGTAGATATCTCTTTTGAGCCCTTACTTTATTTAAAATCTAAATGGAATTGGAATTTATGATAAAAGTTTTTAGATATATATTATCTATATATAGCTTTATATAGCTATCTATATAATAAATAATAAAGATATAATAAAATAATAAAGAGAGATAAAGAAGGGCTTTTTTCAAGCCTTACTTAATGTATCATAGTAATTATTCTTTTTCATTTTTCAATTGGGGGAGAGATGGCTGAGTGGATTAAAGCGTCGGATTGCTAATCCGTTGTACGCGTTTTTCGTACCGAGGGTTCGAATCCCTCTCTTTCCGTTTCTGTCGATGACTTGGTATTTTTTTTTTTTTTATATAGTTAAAGAAAGATGTGGAATAGATAAAAATTTGCAAATCAAGCAAGGAAAACAAAAATCTGATTTTTTATTCTTCACGTCCAGGATTACGCCCCGGGTCATTAGATAGGAATCCGAAAATGAAGAGAGAAACAAAGAATATCACTACTGTATAAACAAATAGTTTTAGAGTAAGCATTACACAATCTCCAATAGCATTTTTTTTTTCAAAAAAAAAAAGAGAATAGATTCTCTATTTTTATACTGCATACCCTATTTTTTGACACCAAGAAATGAAGTGATTTCTAGAAAAAAAAAAAAATTTCAGAAAATCAGAGTTGAGTTGTTTATTAATGAAAATTTTCTTTTATACCAACAATTATATATTGTGGGGGACTCTAATAGGGTCGTTCAATGGAAAAAAAAGTTATAACAAGAAAATGAGAGTGATCTAGATTTAGCACAGCTATACAAGAATTTCAATATTTAACTTAACGGTTCAGACTGTATGTAAGACTTATCTGATCTTATATTAGAAATTGTTAGAATTTTTTTTTCGAGTAAATCATGAATTTTTCTAGGACAGTATGAAAAATCTCATCGAAAACTTACAGCAGCTTGCCACACAAAAGCTAATAAAAAAAAGAACACAGGTATTACTGGCATAATATCTACTATTGGATTCAAAAAAGCGTAGGCCTCGGGTAATTTGGCTAAGAAAAAGCTACTTGAATAAAGGACAGAATTAAGACAGATACAGATTAAACTTAAAATATTAAGCATAACAAACATTTTGTTCTTGAAGATAATTTTTTTTTTGAGTTGATTGAGTTATTAATATCTTATTATTGATATAAGGGATAAGGTAAAAATTAATAACATAAGGTAGGTCAAAAAACCTTTCTTTTCTTTGATTTGAACTCAGCCAATCAAAAATCCTTCCATTCTCAAATCAAAATAGATATAGAAGAAATCCTACTTTCATACAATATCTTAATTGAATTATATCTAATGATCAATAAATTCAGTTTCATTCGATATCTACACGTATCAAAATCCTAGCAACAATCTAATTGATTCTATCAATATTTGGACTGGAATTGACGAACAACCAATAACAATATTAGTGTTTATTAGTCTTGAATAGAAATGGGGCGTGGCCAAGTGGTAAGGCAACGGGTTTTGGTCCCGCTATTCGGAGGTTCGAATCCTTCCGTCCCAGAGTATGCGTATTATATATATCATAGTATTATGATATTATATATCATAATATTCCATAATATTATATATGATATAATCATATCAAAATTATCATATCAAAAAAAGATTGCCTTTTTTGAACAACCTTCTGTTTAAGAGTCTAATATTAGATAGAATGTGATTCTTCTTTCTTATCATTATTTTTCTTATTTTTGATTCGTCTCTAAATCATATTTTTTTCACAAATTGAATCGAGTTTAAATACCATAAGACGTAGATGGAATTGAATCCATTTTTTATCTAGGTAAAAGATGGGAACATAGATAAAAAAAAAAAGACTTTTTTAATGAAAAAAAAGTAGGACGGGCTTTTCATCGTATGTCCATATCTTTCATATTCATATTTGAAATTCGTTATTCATAAAAAAACCTTACGTCTCATATATTTTCCATGATGTCATTTTAATTCAAAATCGAAATGTGAAAGCCTCTCTTATTCTCTATCCCTTAAATGGTGTGTGCAACTTGATTATTTTATTTCTGTGGATTTATGTGGAATTATAAATACGAAGGGCTTGCGTTTTTGGTACTAATTGAATTGAATCAATGGGATTAAGTCTCTTAAGACCGGTTTAGGCTAAAATAATTTAGAGTAAAAAAAAATTGGATTTGTTTTTGATCTATCTATTTGTTTTAAATCATTGATGGGTTAATTCGAATAGGTTTTTTTTATGATAATAAAAGATAATAAAATGTCCCTTCCCTTATTGGAAAACTTTAGTCAAATAATAATATCGAGGTAGAAAACTTTCAATCAATTATTTTGAATGATTTCCTATGAATCCTTGGTACTTGAAGAAGTGTTAAACTGGCGAATCCATCCTATCAAGAAACTTGAAAATGCGGATTCAAAAAGAACGTATTTCTTATTTATTCGTAATTTTTTCTAAATTTATAGAAATAAAAAAAAAAAAGAATAATATATATATTCCATTTCATATTAAATAAATATTGCATTCATACAAAAAATTGTATTCATCCAATATACTAAAAGAAAATCCAATATCTAAAAGAAAATGTGGGTTTAAAAAAAAAAATGGAATTCTTGCTGATACTTTTTAAGAAACTACCCATTCATAACAGTATAGATAACTATGTACCAACTAAACCAATGACTATTCATGATTCCATAATTGAATCAATTACATACCAGTTCCAAGAAACTAGAGGTTATGGTAAAACTTCGTTTAAAACGATGTGGTAGAAAGCAACGTGCGACTTGAAGGACATGATCAACTGTGGATTCTTATCTTACATCCACCATTTTCTTTTATATATAGGAATGAAGATGCTCTTGGCTCGACATCGTTTGTTCTGTTCCACTATAACCCTCATTTCATTTTGGGGAAGTTTTAATGTAAATATTACATGATGGAGCTCGAGTAGAAAGTATTAATTCATTTATCAGGGGCGGAGATCTAGGGTTAGTGTCAATCAATAAGTTGAAACAACTTCGTAAGTATATTTTCGATATAGAAATCGAAAGGATCCAATTCAAGCAAGTTTCAAATTCAAACATCAAATTTGTTGGAATTAGGAAAACTCTTTTGATCAAAAGTGTATCACGCGAGAATCAATCATTCATATGGTTCTTTGATAAAAAGAAATCACAAAAAATGGTATGTTGCTGCCATTTTGAAAGGATTAAAGATCACCGAAGTAATGTCTAAACCCAATGATTCAAAGCAAAGATAAAGGATCCCGGAACAAGGAAATACCTTTTTTAATTGTTTTAATAACTAAACTTGTTAATTGTCTCAATAACTAAACTAGATCAGAATGAAGAATAGAATAGATTCTAAAGGAGACAGGCAAAAAGGGGGTTATAGACGGCTCAATAAATGAAATGCTTAAAGGTTTTCCTTTGAGTGAGAGTTACCCAACTTGAGTTATGAGGATACAAATAAGAATTTTTTTTTTAATTTCTTTTTTGGAAAAGAATAAAAAAAAAATGAAATCATAGTCTAATTGATTTGATAATCTATGGATCTATTTTACATTAATTAGAATTCTATACATATACATAACTTCCAATTTTCTCGAGCCGTACGAGGAGAAAACTTCTTATACGGTTCTGGGGGGGGTATTGTTAATCTACATCTATCCCAATGAGCCGTTTATCGAATCGTTGCAATTGATGTTCGATCCCGAAGAGAGGGAAGAGATCTTCGTAAAGTGGGTTTTTATGATCCGATAAAGAATCAAACCTATTTAAATGTTCCTGCAATTCTATATTTTCTTGAAAAAGGTGCTCAACCTACAGGAACTGTTCATGATATTTCAAAGAGGGCTGCGGTTTTTACGGAATTTGACCTGAATCAATAACCGAAAAATGCAATTAATGAAATAAAAAAAAAAAAGAGGGTGTGGATGACTTGTCTATAGCTTTGGATAACCTTTTCTCTATTATTTCCCCCCTCTCTTGTTCTACTACACTTATTTATTAAAGATCAATCAAGTGAATAAATGAAATAATTGGTTTTATACTAGAAATAGAAAATTTTGACATTACCATCAATGGGTTGGTTTTTGTTGGAAATCTATGAACAAATAAAAAAACACAAGGGATTACGCTTGTTTATTCTACTTATATTTATTTATTGATTGAATAAACCCGAGATTTTTTTCTACTTTACTTCTTCCTTACCTTAATTTATTCTTTCGCCTACACTTTTTTTTTCTATTTATGTTCATTATCTCTATCGTGCCAATCCAACACAACTCCGTAGTTTTTTCTTTTTTTATTTATTTTCTCTTTTTTTCATTTTAATTATTATATATTTTATATATATTATATATATATATTTTCCTATTTCTATTTATTTCAATTAATAGAAATATATAATTTATAGATGAAATATTAATAAATAGATATTTCAATTGACTAATTAAATTGAATAATGAAATATAAATAAAAAAAGAAAGATATTCAATTGAAATTGTTATTTCTATTTTTTTTTTTTTTATTCTTTTGTGTTCTCCATTGTATTCGTTTTTCACTATTCACATTCATATTGACAACAGTGGATCAAACAAATATAATCCGATTGTGGATAAATAGATCTAGTTATCTCCGCTTCATAGACTTGGTTTTTTTTATTTTACTTCATTCAATTCACATGATGGGCTCATTGGATTTTCTGTGATACAAGAAGTTACTTTTGTGTGATATAAAAATTTTGATTCAAAAAAAAAAAATAGATAATCTAAGAAGGGATAACATAAGATAAGATACAAGAGACGGTATATCCATTTTTTTTTATTTGATTCCATTTGATATTTTATTTGATTACGTCGTGCAATTCCATTTCGTTTTTGATTCTGATTGTATCTGCACATACTAATTCTTTTTTTTATTCGGGTTGCTAACTCAATGGTAGAGTACTCGGCTTTTAAGTGCGGCTAGCATCTTTTACACATTTGTATGAAGTAACAGATTCGTCCATACTATCGGTAGAGTTTGTAAGACCACGACTGATCCTGAAAGGAATGAATGGAAAAAACAGCATGTCGTATCAACGGGGAATTCGGGGAATATTTTTACCTGAAAAGCTTGTTTGAATTCTTGATGTGGAACAAAATCAATTTCAAGTCGGGTCGAATGAATAAATGGATAGAGCTCTAGGGCTCCAATTCTAGAGAAATAAAAAGCAACGAGCTTATGTTCTTAATTTGAATGATTACCCGATCTAATTATACGTTAAAAAGATATTAGTGCTTGATGCGGGAAGGACTTTTCTCATGAGCGGATTATCGATTTTTTTATGAGTCCTAACTATTAGTTATTCTACATTAGGGGTAGAGATGAATGTGTAGAAGAAGCAGTATATTGATAAAGATCTTTTTTTTTTCCAAAATCAAAAGAGCGATTGCGTTGAAAAAATAAAGGATTTCTAACCATCTTGTTATCCTAAAATAAACATAAACCAATTAGAAGGAAAAAGAAAAGAGCGGATAGAGAGTTCGTTGATGAGTCTTACCTGTTTACGAGGTATATATTATTATTCTTTAATACCTTGTTTTGACTGTATCGCACTATGTATCATTTGATAACCCAATAAATTCATTATACTATCCCTGGTTCAAATCTAATTGAAAATGGAAGAATTTCAAGGATATTTAGAACTTGATAAATCTCGGCAACACAACTTCCTATACCCACTTCTCTTTCGGGAGTATATTTATGCATTTGCTCATGATCATTTTTTAAATGGATCCATTTTGTTGGAAAATGTGGGTTATGACAAGAAATCCAGTTTACTAATTGTAAAACGTTTAATTACTGGAATGTATCAACAGAATCATTTGATTATTTCCACTAATTATTATAACCAAAATCATTTTTTGGGGTACAACAAAAATTTGTATTCTCAAATTCTATCAGAAGGGTTTGCACTCATTGTGGAAATTCCATTTTCCTTACGATTAGTATCTTCCTTAGAAGAAGCAGAAATCACAAAATCTTATAATTTACGATCAATTCATTCAATATTTCCTTTTTTAGAGGATAAATTCCCACATTTTAATTATGTGTCAGATGTATTAATACCATACCCCCTCCATCTGGAAATTTTGGTTCAAATTATTCGCTATTGGGTGAAAGATGCCTCTTCTTTGCATTTATTACGGTTTTTTCTTCACGAGTATTGTAATTGGAATAGTCTTATTACTCCAAATAAATTGATTTCTTTTTTTTCAAAAGAAAATCGAAGATTATTCTTGTTCCTATATAATTCTCATGTATGTGAATACGAATCTATTTTACTTTTTCTCCGTAACCAATCTTCTCATTTACGATTAACATCTTATAGGTTTTTTTTTGAGCGAGTATATTTTTATGGAAAAATAGAACATCTTGTAAAAGTATTTGCTAATTATTTTCGGGCTATCCTACGGGTCTTCAAGCATCCTTTTATACATTATGTTAGATATCAAGGAAAAGCAATTCTGGTTTCAAAAGATACGCCTCTTCTGATGAATAAGTGGAAATATTACCTTGTCCATTTATGGCAATGTTATTTTTATGTGTGGTCTCAACCAGAGAGGATCTATATAAACCAATTATCCAAGCGTTCTCTTGCCTTTTTGGGCTATATTTCAAGTGTGCGACTAAATCCTTCAGTGGTACGGAGTCAAATGCTAGAAAATGCATTTCTAATGGATAATGGTATGAAGAAACTCGATACACTAGTTCCAATTATGAAACTGCTTGTATCATTGGCTAAAGCTAAATTTTGTAACGTATTAGGGCATCCCATTAGTAAGCCGACCTGGGCGGATTCGTCAGATTTTGATATTATCGATCGATTTTTGCGTATATGCAGAAATCTTTCTCATTATTACAGTGGATCCTCAAAAAAAAAGAGTTTGTATCGAGTAAAATATATACTTCGACTTTCTTGTCTTAAAACTTTGGCTCGTAAACACAAAAGTACTGTACGCGCTTTTTTAAAAAGGTTAAATTCAGAATTATTGGAAGAATTCTTTACAGAGGAAGAACGGGTTCTTTCTTTGATCTTCCCAAGAGCTTCTTTTCCTTTGC